TGAAGAAATAGGATTTTAGGGATAAGGAATAAATTAAACAAACAAACCATGGATAAATCCAAGCGACCTTTTCTTAAATTCAAGCGATCTTTTCGTAGGCGTTTGCCCCCGATTCAATCGGGGGATCGAATTGATTATAGAAACATGAGTTTAATTAGTCGATTTATTAGTGAACAAGGAAAAATATTATCAAGACGTGTGAATAGATTGACCTTGAAACAACAACGATTAATTACTCTTGCTATAAAACAAGCTCGTATTTTATCTTTGTTACCTTTTCTCAATAATGAGAAACAATTTGAAAGAACCGAGTCGACCGCTAGAACTACTGGTTTTAAAGCCCGAAATAAATAGGCTTACTTTTTCTTCACTTGAATCATAATTACAAGAATCTAGATTTGAGTGAATTTAGATTTGAGTATCGTGTCGTAAGAAAAAATGAATCGGAAAAAAAGAAATCTGTTTTTATTGAATTGAACGTGTTCATTCATTTTGACTACTTTAGTATATTTTCTCATACTAATTTCTACTCTACCTTCCCGGAGTTCATTCTCCGGGTAACTCCATTTAAATTATTCTGGTGGATTCTTTCCAATCTACTTCCTTTATGATTTCGTTCGAAATCATATAAAGACAATTCCTATTTGATATAGCTATTTGTGCAAGTATTTTACGGTTAAGAAGCAACTGTCTCTTGTACAGATCGTGTATTAATCTACTATAACTATAGGATACTTCCCTTTCGCGAATTACTGCGTTTATCCTAGTGATCCACAAACGACGAAAATCTCTCTTTTTCCTATCCCTATCCCGATGAGCCGAAACTAAAGCTCTTATTTTCTGTTGAGTAATAGTTCTAGTAAGCCTTGAATGAGCCCCTCGAAAGCTTGATGCAAATAAACGAATTTTTGTTCTACGTCTCCGAGCTATATATCCCCGTTTAATTCTGGTCATTGAATAAATGAAACTTTGACGAATAACTAATTGATTGCCTTTCTTTCAGTTATTCTTTTCCCCCTTCCTAGTCTATTAATAACAAAACGGATTTTTCCAATGTATAAAATCAAAATTCCAATGGCTTTGGCTACTCTAACCTTCCCGACCACGATTTTTTTTTTAGGTATTTCACTGCGAAATAAGACAGAACTAAGAAATTGTATTTTCCTAGGTATCAAAAATATAGTAAATAAAAGAAATAAAAAAAGAAATAGTGGGTTCCTTCGTTTCTATGGTTACTTCTTAAACGGTGAGGTCTTCTCTATACACCGGAGCCTTTACTTTATACTTTAATTTACTATTTAATCAACTAATTGATGTTATTGGGAACTTGTATAGTTCACACGCTTTGGCTCTACCCATGAATTATCCAGTAATAGGTCTTTCACAATCAGATCTACCTATACAGTAACGGTATTTAATTATGAAAGTTTGCTGGGTAGCTGACCCTCTTAGTCCGTTCTTGCCAGATTGGGAGCCTACCTAATCTTTATGTTTTATGCTTTTTAAATAAGATTTCCTCCGCTTAATGGATAACCATTTGTTACCAATGGAGAATTTCTTATCATCTTAAATTCAGGTGATTGGATTTACACCAACGGAAACCATAAACTTCATACACAATAGAGGGATATGGTAGAGTTTTTTTTTTTAATAATGGATGGAGTTCCTTTTTCCATCCTATCCCATTCACCGGTACTGATCATTGATACTGTAAAAGTAGTTTTCTTGCTTTTGTGCCAGCTCATGATCTAAACGAGTCGCACATACACCCTAGTACATGTTCCTCGACGCTGAGGGCACCCCCGAAGAGCGGGGGATTTCGTGACATTTCTGATTGGCTGTCTTGTATTTCTAATAAGTTGTTTAATAGTTGGCATGTTGAATCGTATACATAATATGATGGGTTGGTTTAGATTGATCCTAACCGAATGATGGTGAATTACTTCTATTTAATAGAATATTCAATTCGAAGATAAAATCTCAAATCACAGATTTGCGCGAAATCCATGTTATTTTCCTTGAACCGCTACAAAATCAACAATTCCATAAGCTTGGGCTTCTGTTGCTGACATAAAAATATCTCTTTCCATATCTTCGTGTACAACCCAGAAGGGTTTGCCCGTTCTTTCTGCATAAACCCTTGTGAGGGTTTCACGCAGTTTCATCAGTTCTACCGCTTCCATGACAAATTCGCCTACTTGTGCCATATAAAAAGCACTATAAGGTTCATGTATCATTACCCTGATGATATAACAAAATAAAAGCTTCCTCTATCTCGCATGATAAAGCAAAGAGAAAAGAAAGATAAAGAATAGAAAAAAGATAGAATTGAACAACCGTACAGGCATCTTTTGTGCATACGGCTCTACAAGAAAATTGACCCCCCTCCTTTCTATTGAAGAAAGAGAAAATAGAATCTATCAGACTCAGATGGGTAAATAATCAAATTGCCATCCTTCCTTTCGGAGGAGTTCAAAAATACTATGATGGCTCCGTTGCT